GTTAATGTAGCTTAATATCTAAAGCAGGACACTGAAAATGTCTAGATGGGTACTATTACCCCATAAACACATAGGTTTGGTCCTAGCCTTTCTATTAGCTCTCAGTAAGATTACACATGCAAGTATCCACAGCCCTGTGAGAATGCCCTCTAGAACTATATAACATGAGGAGCTAGTATCAAGCACGCACATGCAGCTCAAAACACTTTGCTTAGCCACGCCCCCACGGGAGACAGCAGTGACAAATTTTTAGCAATAAACGAAAGTTTAACTAAGTTACACTGATCAACAGAGTTGGTCAATTTCGTGCCAGCCACCGCGGCCATACGATTAACTCAAGCTAATAGACCTCGGCGTAAAGAGTGTTTAAAACTACAACCCAATAAAGCTGACTCGTAACTAAGTTGTAAAAAACCACAGTTGCGGTAAAATATACTACGAAAGTGGCTTTAATATCCTGAATACACTATAGCTAAGGTACAAACTGGGATTAGATACCCCACTATGCTTAGCCCTAAACCCCAATAGCTCTACCAACAAAACTATTCGCCAGAACACTACAAGCAACAGCTTGAAATTCAAAGGACCTGGCGGTGCTTTATATCCTTCTAGAGGAGCCTGTTCTATAATCGATAAACCCCGATAAACCTTACCACCTCTTGCCATCAGCCTGTATACCGCCATCTTCAGCAAACTCTATAATGATAGTAAAGTAAGCACAAGTATAGTCATAAAAACGTTAGGTCAAGGTGCAGCCAATGAGATGGGAGAAATGGGCTACATTCTCTATACTAGAGAACAATACGATAGTCTTTATGAAACTTAAAAACCAAAGGTGGATTTAGCAGTAAATCGAGAATAGAGAGCTCGATTGAAACAAGGCCATTAAGCACGCACACACCGCCCGTCGCCCTCCTCAAACATCATACAAGAATATATTAATAACAAATCTCTACATACTGATATAGAGGGGATAAGTCGTAACATGGTAAGCGTACTGGAAAGTGCGCTTGGATAAATCAAAGTGTAGCTTAAGCTAAAGCATCTGGCCTACACCCAGAAGATCTCACCACAATTGATCACTTTGAGCTAACTCTAGCCCAATACACACACTACTAAACTACTTTACAACAACAAATAAATCATTTACCCACTACAAAAGTATAGGTGATAGAAATTATACCTAGGCGCAATAGATATAGTACCGTAAGGGAAAGATAAAACCCAATAAAGCATAAAAAAGCAAAGATAAATACTTCTACCTTTTGCATAATGAATTAACTAGAAATAACTTTGTACAGAGAACTTCAACAACTCTCCCCGAAACCAAGCGAGCTACCTACAGATAGCTAAAAGAGCGCACCCGTCTATGTGGCAAAATAGTGGGAAAATCTTTAGGTAGCGGCGACAAACCTACCGAGCCTGGTGATAGCTGGTTGTCCAAGATAGAATCTTAGTTCAACTTTAAATTTACTTACAGAACTTCTTAGTCCTACCGTAAATTTAATTGTTAGTCTAAAGAGGGACAGCTCCTTAGACCCTAGGAAACAACCTTCCATAGAGAGTAAGACATTTATTCCTTATAGTTGGCCTAAAAGCAGCCATCAATTAAGAAAGCGTTCAAGCTCAACACCCAAACATCCTTAATCTTACCCATTATACTGAACTCCTAAGACACATTGGACTAATCTATATCCCTATAGAAGCAACAATGTTAATATAAGTAACACGAAGTTATTCTCCCTGCATAAGCTTATCTCAGACCGAAACAACTACTGCTAGTTAACAGCCCAATAACTATAACCCACAACTCAATCTTCCATTACCCAAACTGTTAACCCAACACAGGCATGCTTCCAGGAAAGATTAAAAGAAGTAAAAGGAACTAGGCAAACTCTACCCCCGCCTGTTTACCAAAAACATCACCTCTAGCATCACTAGTATTAGAGGCACTGCCTGCCCAGTGACACATGTTCAACGGCCGCGGTACCCTGACCGTGCAAAGGTAGCATAATCATTTGTTCTCTAAATAGGGACTTGTATGAATGGCCACACGAGGGTTTAACTGTCTCTTACTTCCAATCAGTGAAATTGACCTATCCGTGAAGAGGCGGATATGCTTAAATAAGACGAGAAGACCCTATGGAGCTTTAATTTAATAATACAAATTTCCACATATAAACCCACAGGTAATAACCTAACACCCCTGTATTATAAATTTTGGTTGGGGTGACCTCGGAGCACAGCAAAACCTCCGAAAAATACTCACCAAGACCTCACCAGTCTAAGTAAACTTATACTATTGACCCAATAACTTGATCAACGGACCAAGTTACCCTAGGGATAACAGCGCAATCCTATTTTAGAGTCCATATCGACAATAGGGTTTACGACCTCGATGTTGGATCAAGACATCCTAATGGTGCAGCCGCTATTAAGGGTTCGTTTGTTCAACGATTAAAGTCTTACGTGATCTGAGTTCAGACCGGAGAGATCCAGGTCGGTTTCTATCTATTAAACATTTCTCCCAGTACGAAAGGACAAGAGCAATGGGGCCCACTTCACATAAGCGCCCTCACAAATCAGATGAACATTATCTCAATCTTACACACTACTACCCTTCCCCCAGAACAGGGCTCGTTAAGATGGCAGAGCCCGGTAATTGCATAAAACTTAAAACTTTATAATCAGAGGTTCAACTCCTCTTCTTAACATTATGCCTATAATTAACCTACTATTACTAATTATCCCAGCCCTAGCAGCCATAGCATTCCTAACTCTTATAGAACGAAAAATCCTAGGCTACATACAACTCCGCAAAGGCCCTAACATCGTAGGCCCCTATGGCCTACTTCAACCAATCGCAGATGCAATAAAACTATTTACAAAAGAAACCCTTCTACCCACTACATCCACCGTAACCCTATACGTTATAGCTCCAGCCCTGGCTCTCTCCATCGCTCTTCTCCTATGAACCCCCCTCCCTATACCTCACCCTCTAATTAACCTAAACTTAGGCCTACTATTTATACTGGCAATATCAAGCATAGCCGTCTATTCAATCCTATGATCCGGATGAGCATCCAATTCAAACTACGCACTAATTGGCGCACTACGAGCAGTAGCCCAAACAATCTCATATGAAGTTACACTAGCCATTATTCTCCTATCAGTACTACTAATAAGCGGCTCATTCAACCTTCACTCACTTATTACAACACAAGAACACTCTTGACTACTATTACCATCATGACCCTTAGCCACAATATGATTTATCTCCACACTAGCCGAAACTAACCGAGCCCCCTTTGACCTGACAGAAGGCGAATCAGAACTAGTCTCAGGCTTTAATATTGAATACGCCGCAGGCTCATTCGCTCTATTTTTCATAGCAGAATATATAAACATTATCATAATAAACGCCTTAACTACTACTATCTTCCTAGCCGCACCCCACATCCCAACTACACCAGAACTTTATTCAATTTACTTTATAATAAAAACCCTACTACTAACTACACTATTCTTATGAATCCGAACAGCATATCCCCGACTTCGCTATGACCAACTTATACATCTACTATGAAAAAAATTCCTACCTCTTACACTAGCACTATGTATATGATATATCTCAATACCAACCCTAACATCCAGTATTCCACCCCAAACATAAGAAATATGTCTGATAAAAGAGTTACTTTGATAGAGTAAATAATAGAGGTTTAAATCCTCTTGTTTCTAGAATTATAGGACTTGAACCCATACCTGAGAACTCAAAACTCTCCGTGCTACCTATTACACCACACTCTAGTAAGGTCAGCTAAATAAGCTATCGGGCCCATACCCCGAAAATGTTGGTTTAACCCCTCCCGTACTAAAAACATTAACCCCCTAGCACACCTTATTATCTCCTTTACAATTCCAACGGGAACTATCATTACAATCCTAAGCTCACACTGATTCCTCATCTGAATAGGCCTAGAACTAAATATACTATCCATGATTCCAATATTAGCCAAAAATACAAACCCCCGATCCACAGAAGCAGCTACTAAATATTTTCTAACCCAAGCAACCGCATCCATAGTCCTACTAATAGCCATTATTCTAAACAACCTATTATACGGACAATGAACAATTAACCCATCCCTAAACCCAACCTTATCAACAATTATACTTATCGCCTTGACAATAAAACTAGGAATAGCCCCCCTACACTTCTGACTCCCTGAAGTAGTCCAAGGCATCCCCCTAATCCCCGCTATACTTATCCTCACATGACAAAAACTAGCCCCCATATCAATTATTATCCAAATCTTCCCATCAATTAACATAAATATTATCCTAACAATCTCAATTCTATCCATTATAATTGGCAGCTGAGGAGGACTAAACCAAACACAATTACGCAAAATCCTAGCCTACTCATCAATTACACACATAGGCTGAATAACAGCAGTACTATACTATAACCCAAGCATTACCATTCTCAGCTTAACTATCTACCTATTCCTAACAATCTCCACATTTGTAGTTTTCTACCTAAACTCAAATATAACAACCCTGTCAATATCATACACCTGGAACAAACTCACATGAATAGTACCTATAATTACATTAATAATACTATCCCTAGGAGGCCTACCCCCACTAACAGGCTTCTCCCCTAAATGAGCTATCATACTAGAACTAACAAAAAACAACAACCTAATTATTCCCCTTACTATAGCTATACTAACACTAATAAACCTATACTTTTATATACGCCTCACATACTCCATTTCAATAACAATATTTCCCACATCCAATAACACAAAAATTAACTGACAACTAAAATATATAAAATCATCACCACTTCTCCCTATACTCATAGTATCTTCTACCCTCCTCCTACCCTTAACCCCATTAATATTAACAAGCTAGAAATTTAGGTTAATCAAGACCAAGAGCCTTCAAAGCCCTTAGTAAGTACTTATACTTAATTTCTGCACCACCATAAGGACTGCAAAATTCTACTTTGCATCAACTGAACGCAAATCAACTACTTTAGTTAAGCTAAGCCCTTCCTAGACTGATGGGACTTTAACCCACAAAAATTTAGTTAACAGCTAAACAACCTAATCAACTGGCTTCAATCTACTTCTCCCGCCGTTCAGGAAAAAAAGGCGGGAGAAGCCCCGGCAGAGTTGAAGCTGCTTCTTTGAATTTGCAATTCAATATGATACATCACCTCGGAGCTGGTAAAAAGAGGTCTACCCCTCTGTCTTTAGATTTACAGTCTAATGCCTTACTCAGCCATTTTACCCTCCTACCTATGTTCATAAATCGCTGACTATTCTCAACTAATCACAAAGACATTGGAACACTATACCTACTATTTGGTGCATGAGCAGGAGCAGTAGGAACTGCCCTAAGCCTTCTTATCCGAGCGGAGCTAGGCCAACCGGGAAGCCTCATAGAAGATGACCATGTCTATAACGTTATCGTCACCTCCCATGCATTTATTATAATCTTTTTTATAGTTATGCCTATTATAATCGGGGGATTTGGAAACTGACTCGTCCCACTAATAATTGGTGCCCCTGACATAGCGTTTCCCCGAATAAACAACATAAGCTTTTGACTTCTCCCTCCATCACTCCTTCTTCTTCTAGCATCATCAACTCTAGAGGCAGGCGCTGGAACCGGCTGAACAGTTTACCCACCACTAGCAGGGAACATATCGCACCCAGGAGCCTCTGTAGACCTAACTATTTTTTCACTCCACTTGGCAGGTATTTCCTCTATCTTAGGAGCAATTAACTTTATTACAACAATTATTAACATGAAACCCCCAGCAATAACCCAATACCAAACACCCTTATTTGTTTGATCAGTCCTAATTACAGCTGTTCTCCTCCTCCTCTCCCTCCCAGTCCTAGCTGCAGGAATCACAATACTGTTAACTGACCGCAACCTTAATACCACCTTCTTTGACCCCGCTGGTGGCGGAGATCCAATCCTATACCAACACTTGTTTTGATTCTTTGGACACCCCGAAGTATATATTCTTATCTTACCGGGCTTTGGAATAATTTCGCACATTGTAACATACTACTCTAATAAAAAAGAACCGTTTGGGTATATAGGAATAGTATGAGCTATAATATCTATTGGTTTCCTAGGGTTCATTGTATGGGCACACCACATATTCACAGTAGGAATAGATGTAGATACCCGCGCATACTTTACATCCGCTACTATAATTATTGCCATTCCCACCGGAGTAAAAGTCTTTAGTTGACTAGCTACACTGCATGGTGGTAATATTAAATGATCCCCCGCAATACTATGGGCCCTGGGGTTTATTTTTCTTTTTACTGTAGGCGGACTAACAGGAATTGTTCTAGCCAACTCATCTTTAGATATTGTCCTACACGATACATACTATGTAGTTGCTCATTTCCACTATGTCTTATCTATGGGAGCAGTATTTGCCATTATAGGGGGCTTTATTCACTGATTTCCCCTATTCTCAGGCTATACTCTTGATCAAACTTATGCTAAAATTCACTTTACCACCATATTTGTAGGCGTCAATTTAACCTTTTTCCCACAGCATTTTCTCGGCCTATCAGGGATACCACGACGTTACTCAGACTACCCTGACGCTTACACCACATGAAATATCATCTCATCCGTAGGCTCATTCATTTCACTAACAGCAGTTATTCTAATAATTTTTATAATCTGAGAAGCCTTTTCCTCAAAACGAAAAGTCTTAGCCATTGAACAACCTCTCACTAACCTAGAATGACTATATGGCTGCCCTCCTCCTTATCATACATTCGAAGAAGCTACCTACGTAAAATTGCTAGGCGAAAAAGGAAGGATTTGAACCCCCAAAAATTGGTTTCAAGCCAATCCCATAGACCCTATGACTTTTTCAATAAGGTGTTAGTAAAATAATTACATAACTTTGTCATAGTTAAATTATAGATTGAACTCTATGCATCTTAATGGCACAACCAGCCCAGTTAGGCCTACAAAACGCTACATCCCCGATTATAGAAGAACTAATTGCCTTTCATGATCATGCCCTTATAATTATTTTTCTAATCAGCTCACTAGTTCTATATACTATCTCCCTAATACTAACTACAAAGCTGACTCATACCAGCACTATAAACGCCCAAGAAATTGAGATAATCTGAACCATTCTACCTGCCATTATTCTTGTTATAATTGCTCTCCCTTCCTTACGTATCCTCTACATAACAGACGAATTTAATAAACCCTATTTAACCCTTAAAGCGATTGGCCACCAATGATATTGAAGCTACGAGTACTCAGACTATGAAGACCTAGCATTTGACTCTTACATTATACCCACATATTTTCTTGAGCCTGGCGAATTTCGACTTCTTGAAGTAGATAACCGAACAACATTACCAATAGAAGCAGATATCCGAATATTAATCTCATCACAAGATGTACTACACTCATGAGCTGTACCATCACTGGGTATTAAAGCAGACGCAATTCCAGGACGCTTAAACCAAGCTATAGTAGCCTCCATACGACCAGGCTTATTCTATGGGCAATGCTCAGAGATTTGCGGATCAAATCATAGCTTTATACCTATTGTCCTAGAATTCATCTACTTCCAAGACTTTGAAGTATGAGCATCATACCTATACATTGTATCGCTGTAAAGCTACTAAGCATTAACCTTTTAAGTTAAAGATTGAGAGACTTCCCTCTCTGCAGTGAATGCCTCAACTAGAGATTTCATCATGACCAATGGTGATCCTATCAATAGTTGTAACTCTATTTTATTTCTTTCAAATAAAAATATTGAACTTTACTTTCTATTCAACCCCACTATCAAATGTAACTAAAAAACATAAACACAAAACAATTTGACAATTAAAATGAACCAAAATCTATTCGCCTCTTTTAATATCCCTACCATCCTAGGAATTCCCTTAGTAACGCTAGTAATCCTATTTCCCATCATGCTAATCACACCTTCTAGCAACCTAATCAACAATCGACTATCTTCCCTCCAACAATGATTAATTCAACTCACACTGAAACAAATAATAATTACCCATACTACGAAAGGACGAACTTGATCTCTTATACTCCTAACCCTGATTACCTTTATCGCCCTAAATAATATCCTCGGACTAACACCCTATGCATTTACACCAACCACCCAACTATCAATGAACTTAGGCATAGCAATCCCCCTGTGAATGGCCACCGTACTTGTTGGACTTCGATTTAAAACAAAATCATCTCTAGCCCACCTACTACCCCAAGGAACCCCCACCCTACTTATCCCCGTCCTAATTATTATTGAAACAATCAGCTTATTCATTCAACCAGTAGCACTAGCCGTACGACTAACTGCTAATATCACGGCAGGCCACCTGCTAATACACTTACTTGGAAGCACCTCACTAACTCTACTATCAATCTTTCTCTCCTCATCCCTAATTACCATTATTGTTATTATTCTTCTAATCACCCTAGAACTAGGCGTAGCCCTAATCCAAGCATACGTATTTACACTCCTAGTAAGCCTCTATTTACATAATAATTCCTAATGACACACCAATCACATGCTTATCACATAGTTAACCCAAGCCCTTGACCACTTACAGGAGCCCTATCAGCTTTCCTAATAACTTCCGGCCTAATCATATGATTTCACTTCTACTATATTCCTCTCCTTGCCGCAGGACTACTAGCCAGCGCAATAACAATATTTCAATGATGGCGCGACGTTGTCCGAGAAGGTACATACCAAGGCCATCACACCCCGCCAGTACAAAAAGGTCTTCGATATGGTATAATTCTATTTATTATCTCAGAGGTCTTCTTTTTTGCCGGCTTCTTCTGAGCATTCTATCATTCTAGCTTAGCCCCAACCCCACAAACAGGAGGACACTGACCCCCAACAGGCATCTTCCCCCTAAACCCTATAGAAGTCCCACTCTTAAATACAGCTGTCCTACTTGCATCAGGAGTGACAATCACCTGAGCACACCACAGCCTAATAGAAGCTGACAAAGAAGAATCAGCCCAAGCATTATCCATAACCATCGCCCTAGGAGCCTACTTCACCTACTTACAGATATCAGAATACTCTGAAGCCTCTTTTACTATCTCTGACGGAATTTACGGTTCCACATTCTTTGTAGCAACAGGCTTTCACGGCCTACATGTCATTATCGGAACCACATTTCTAATCACATGCTATTTCCGCCTACAAATAGACCACTTTACATCCAACCATCACTTTGGCTTTGAAGCCGCTGCTTGATACTGACACTTCGTAGACGTAGTATGGCTATTCCTTTATGTCTCTATTTACTGATGAGGATCTTACTCTTTTAGTATAAATAGTACAATTGACTTCCAATCAATAAGTCTTAATAAATGTGAGAGAGAGTAATAAACCTTGTACTAACCCTATCTACTAATATCTTCCTAGCTTTACTACTAACTACCATTGCATTTTGACTTCCACAATTAAATACATACACAGAAAAATACAACCCATATGAATGTGGGTTTGATCCTACAACCTCTGCTCACCTACCTTTTTCCATAAAATTCTTTCTAGTCGCCATCACATTCCTTCTATTCGACCTAGAAATTGCTTTACTGCTACCTCTGCCATGAGCAACCCAAACAGATAACCTAATACTCACAATCAATATAGTTCTCGCTTTAATTATTATCCTAGTACTAGGGTTAGCCTATGAGTGAACTCAAAAGGGATTGGACTGAACCGAATTGATAAATAGTTTAACTAAAACAAATGATTTCGACTCATTAGATTATGATAAGTCATATTTATCAATATACCTTTCATTTATATTAATATAGCACTAGCGTACTTTATATCCCTGCTAGGACTACTAATCTATCGATCACACCTAATATCATCCTTACTATGCCTGGAAGGCATAATACTATCATTATTTATTATAACCACACTTATAACCCTAAACATACACTCAACACTAATATTTATTGCACCAATTACCCTCCTAGTATTTGCCGCATGCGAAGCCGCAGTAGGTCTGGCCTTACTAATTCTAATCTCCAACCTATACGGACTAGACTATGTACAAAACTTAAATCTTCTACAATGCTAAAAATTATTTTACCAACAACCATACTACTTCCAATAATATGACTTTCAAAAAACTACATAGCATGAATTAACATAATAACCTGAAGCCTACTAATTAGCGCTATCACCCTGTTACCCCTATATTTACCAAACAACTCTCACTACTTATCACCAACTTTCTTCTCAGACGCACTAGCATCTCCCCTCCTAACCCTAACAGCCTGACTACTACCCCTAATAATCCTAGCAACCCAGCAGCACCTATACAATAACCCCCCTGCACGGAAAAAACTATACATCTCAATACTAGTCCTCCTACAAATCTCTCTGATTATAACATTTACAGCCACAGAACTAATCTTATTCTACGTACTATTTGAAGCAACTCTAATCCCTACTCTAGTTATTATCACCCGCTGAGGGTACCAACCAGAACGTCTAAACGCAGGTTCATACTTTTTATTCTATACGCTAGCAGGATCTCTTCCCCTACTCATCACACTCCTCTATCACTCAAATAATTTAGGCTCACTAAATATTTTAACAACAATAATTACTTCTAAAGAAACACCATTATCATGAACTAATAACATTACATGACTAGGGTGCATAATAGCTTTTATAGTTAAAATACCCCTATACGGGCTTCACTTATGATTACCTAAAGCCCACGTAGAAGCCCCCATTGCAGGCTCAATAGTACTAGCAGCAGTACTATTAAAACTAGGCGGCTACGGCATAATACGAATTACCCCAATTCTCAACCCCCTAACAGAAAAAATAAGCTACCCCTTTCTTATTTTATCCCTGTGAGGAATAATCATAACAAGTACAATATGCTTACGACAAGCTGATCTAAAGTCATTAATCGCCTACTCCTCTGTAAGTCACATAGCACTTGTTATTCTGGCAATTCTTATTCAAACCCCCTGAAGCTTCACCGGTGCAATAGTCCTTATAATTGCCCACGGACTTACTTCATCCTTACTATTTTGCCTAGCAAATTCAAATTATGAACGAGTCCACAGCCGAACCATACTATTTACTCGAGGCCTACAAACACTATTCCCACTCCTGGCCCTTTGATGACTCTTAGCCAACCTAGCCAACCTTGCTCTACCACCAACCATAAACCTCATAGGAGAACTATTTACAATCATAGCCTCTTTCTCTTGATCTAACTTTACCATTATATTTACAGGACTTAATATGCTAATTACAGCCTTATACTCACTTCACATGTTTACTTCAACACAACGAGGACCATTAACATATAGCACTAGCAACATTAAACCCATATTTACACGAGAAAACACACTTATATTAATACACGTAATACCAATTCTTATTATTATCCTAAACCCCAAAGTAATTATAGGATTAATACCCTGTAGCTATAGTTTAACTAAAACATTAGATTGTGAATCTAATAATAGAAGTTCACAACTTCTTATCTACCGAGAAAGAATGCAAGAACTGCTAATTCATGCCCCCACGCCTAATAGCTTGGCTTTCTTAACTTTTAAAGGATAGTAGTAATCCATTGGTCTTAGGAACCAAAAACATTGGTGCAACTCCAAATAAAAGTAAATGCACTCTTCCATAACTCTTATGACACTAATCCCTCTACTTGCCCCTATTATAATTACCCTAATCAAACCCCACAAAACCTCTCTATACCCACACTATGTTAAACTAGCTATTATTTACGCTCTCGTAATCAGTATATTATCTACAACAACATACCTACTTTCAGGCCAAGAATATATAATTTCAAATTGACATTGAACAACAATTCAAACTATTAAATTATCCATTAATTTTAAACTAGATTTCTTCTCCATAATATTCACCCCCGTAGCACTGTTCGTTACTTGGTCCATCGTAGAGTTTTCAATATGATATATAAGCTCAGACCCAGATATTAATAAATTCCTTAAGTACTTACTCATTTTCCTCGTCACAATACTAATTATAGTTACCGCTAACAACCTATTCCAACTATTCATTGGATGAGAAGGAATCGGTATTATATCTTTCCTCTTAATCGGCTGATGACACGGCCGAACAGACGCTAACACAGCAGCCCTACAGGCTATCCTGTACAACCGCATTGGCGACATCGGTTTCATTTTAGCAATAACATGATTCCTTTTATACTCCAACTCATGAGACTTCCAACAAATATTTATCCTTGACCCTACCCCAAACTCCCTTCCCCTAATCAGCCTCCTCCTAGCTGCAACGGGGAAATCAGCCCAATTTGGCCTCCACCCATGATTACCTTCTGCCATAGAAGGACCCACCCCAGTATCAGCACTACTTCACTCAAGCACAATAGTTGTTGCAGGGGTATTCCTAATTATCCGCTTCCACCCCCTATTTGAAAAAAATCTGCCTATACAAACACTTATACTTTCACTTGGAGCTATCACAACCCTATTCACAGCGATCTGCGCTCTAACACAAAATGACATAAAAAAAATTGTAGCCTTTTCAACCTCAAGTCAACTTGGCCTCATAATAGTAACAGTAGGCATCAACCAACCGCATCTAGCATTTCTCCATATCTGTACTCACGCTTTCTTCAAAGCTATACTATTCCTAGCATCAGGATCTATTATTCACAGCCTCAATAACGAACAAGATATCCGAAAAATAGGGGGTCTATTTAAAACCCTGCCCTTCACCTCCTCTTCTATTATTATTGGCAGCCTTGCACTCACAGGCATACCTTTCCTCACAGGCTTCTACTCAAAAGACCTTATCATTGAAACCGCTAACACGTCGTATACCAACGCCTGAGCCCTAATAGTTACCCTTATGGCCACCTCCCTAACAGCTGTCTATAGCATTCGCATCATTTTCTTCACCCTTACAGAATACCCCCGATTTAATAGCCTAATCACAATTAACGAAAATAACCCCCTACTAATTAAACCAATCAGCCGCCTAGCAGTAGGTAGTATCTTCGCCGGGTTCTTCATCTCCAACTGCATTCCTCCCATAACATACCCTCAAATAACTATACCCTACTATCTCAAACTAACCGCCCTAAGCGTAACCATCTCAGGACTTCTTGTGGCCATAGAACTCAACCTAATAACTAACAACATAAAATTAAACACTCCAGTAAAATCTTACTATTTCTCCAATATACTAGGCTTCTACTCAATCACTACTCACCGATCAAACCCCTGCTCAAGCCTAACTGCAAGCCAAAATATTACCTCAACCCTACTAGATATATTCTGATTAGAAAAAGCCATGCCAAAAATAACAGTAACAACCCAAACTTCAATTTCCACAACCACATCAGTACAAAAAGGCCTAATTAAACTTTACTTCTTATCCTTTCTCATCCCACCTACCCTCGCATTACTCTTAACTATTTAACCCCCACCCCGAGTAAGCTCAATTGCAATATGCATGCCCGTAAACAACGCCCAGCAGGTAACTAAAACAACCCAAACCCCATAATTATAAAGAGCAGCAGCACCTGTAGGATCCTCACGAATTAAACCAGGACCCTCACCCTCATAAATCATTCAACTCGCCACAGTCTTATAATTAACCGTTACAGTCACACCCTCCACAGTCTTAATGGGATCGCCACCTAATAAAAATACCATGGTAAACTCCATCACCAAGCCCAACAGCACTGTTCACATAATATCAATGCTTGATAATCACGACTCAGGATGCTCATCAATTGCCATAGCAGCAGTATAACCAAATACAACCATCATACCACCCAAGTAAATTAAAAAAACTATTAACCCCACATAAGACCCACCAAAATACAATGTAATTATACAACCCACAGCACCACTAAAAATTAACACCAAACCCCCATAAATAGGTGAGGGCTTAGAGGAAAAACCTATAAACCCCATTACCAAAATCATACTCAATAAAAATAAAGCATAAATCATTATTCCCACATGGATTGCAACCATGACCAATGATATGAAAAACCATTGTTGTATTTCAACTATAAGAATTCTAATGACTACCCCCCGCAAAACACACCCCCTAATAAAAATTATTAATAACTCGTTCATTGACCTACCTACACCACCCAATATCTCATCCTGATGAAACTTCGGCTCGCTACTAGGCATGTGCCTAATTATCCAAATCACTACAGGCCTATTCCTAGCTATACACTACACATCAGACTCTTCAACCGCCTTTTCTTCAGTTGCCCACATCACCCGAGACGTTAATTACGGCTGAATAGTACGCTATTTGCATGCTAACGGCGCCTCACTATTCTTTATATGCTTATTCCTCCACATCGGACGGGGCCTATACTATGGGTCCTTTCTCTTCTTAAGCACATGAAACATTGGCATCATCTTACTACTTACAACCATGGCCACAGCCTTCATAGGATATGTGCTCCCATGAGGCCAAATATCTTTCTGAGGGGCTACAGTAATCACAAATCTACTATCAGCTGTCCCCTACATTGGACCAGATCTAGTACAATGAATCTGAGGTGGCTTTTCCGTTGATAAGGCAACTCTTACCCGATTCTTTACCTTTCACTTTATTCTACCCTTTATTATCGCAGCCCTAGCAACTATCCACCTTCTGTTTCTGCATGACACAGGTTCAAATAACCCATCAGGACTGACATCTGACCCAGACAAAATCACATTCCACCCATACTACACAATCAAAGATATCCTAGGCCTAGTATTCCTACTTCTACTCCTAATAAGCCTAACCCTATTTACACCCGACCTCCTAACTGACCCAGACAACTACACTCCTGCTAACCCTCTAAATACCCCACCCCATATTAAACCAGAGTGATATTTTCTATTTGCATACGCAATTCTACGATCCATCCCTAATAAACTAGGAGGCGTACTAGCCCTACTTCTCTCCATTCTAATCCTAGCAACCATTCCCGCAACACACCTATCCAAACAACAAAGCATACTATTCCGACCAATCAGCCAAATTCTATTCTGAGCCCTAGTAGCTGACTTATTTACACTTACATGAATTGGAGGCCAACCAGTCGAACACCCCTTTATTATCATCGGCCAAACCGCATCTACCCTATACTTCTCCATTATTACCCTTATCCCCCTATTCGCTCTAATTGAAAACAAACTACTCAAATGATAGAAGTCTTTGTAGTATAATTTAATACCCTGGTCTTGTAAACCAGAACTGGAGAACACCCGCTCCCCAAGACAATCTCAGGGAAAGAATATCTTATTCTACCATCAACACCCAAAGCTGAGATTCTAACTTAAACTACTCCCTGGAACACTTACTGCACTTCTTTATTGAAGGCATTAATCTCAAGTAACACACAAGTACATACAATTATCTCAATCACCCCCCCCACTATGTACTTAGTGCATTAATGCTTGGCCCCATGAATAATATATAGTACTAACGATGCTTAATCATACATAGCACATAACCATAAGACGTACAATGAACATTTTCCCGAACATGCTTACAAGCAGGAAATTATATACCTTAAAGAACTGTGATACATTAATACAACGCGTGCATATAAACACCTACCATACGGATATCATCCCAACACGTGATTTAACTATAAGTACATTAGTACATAATCTGATTAATTGGACATAGCACATCCTAATTCGGGGAATCCAATGAAAATCCTTCACAGCATGAATATCCTCCCTTACGGTTGGTCTCTTAATCTACCATCCTCCGTGAAACCATCAACCCACCCACATAATGCTAACTAACCTTCCTTGCGCTCATATAACGTAGAGTGGCTTTAACTGTACTCCAATGGGCAGCTGGTTGTTACCTCAGGGACATAACATTAAGAATCATAGATACGTTCCTCTTAAATAAGACATATTTGATGGTTCGGTGCTATCACCCTCTTAACCGCGTCACTGGATGCACGAACGGGCTACTTCCCCTCACCGGGGGGGAGATGAGGTCAAATAGCATTGCCGGTACGCTGGTTGGTCCCACGCCCGTCCTGCAGTACTTGGCTGTGCTTCCGCCAGGCTTTATGCTGTCATCGAGCTTAAATTGAATGTCTTGGCCCCCATCCCGACCACTAAGGTGTTATTCAGTCAATGGTTACAGGACATAATAACTTATAAATCACCGCTTTTTTTTTAAAATTTAAAAATAAATTTCACCAAAACCCCACTTAAACACATTTTAAAATAATAATTAATCCCCATCCGCTACCCACTACTTTTCTGAGTTACCTACAATAAAATAAATCCCCAGTACTTACCCGTTCCACCCACAAAATTAACTTTGTTAGCAAACACACCACCCTACACCCCATATTTCCCTTCTAACCCTACAATTTCTTCTCACTTACCCTGAAGCATGTTCTTCAGAAAGCATAGTAGCACTACTATTTCAATAGACTAAGCACCCACTTACACTTAAACCCGCTACTAGCATATATAATCCATATATACATGTCCATGTGTATATGGATTTATGCGCACCTATGTATATACGTGCATACAGTAAACAGATCAA